CTATAAAAATTCAATATAATAGAGAAATAAATATTATATTAATAATTAATAATAATATAATATAATATATAACAATATATATTTACATCTAACACATAATTATTATATCTCTTCTATTCTATAGATCTATTATTTCATAATAAATTTTTCCTATAATATATATTAATTAATATTATTAGAATAATAATTCTAGAATACCTTATATATTAATATAATAAATATTATATATTAATATAATAATAATTCTAGAACTAGAATACCTTTTAATTTTTAAAATATATAGAATATAAATATAATAGATATGGAAAATACTATTTCAAATACAAATCTTTAATTAAATCTTTGAAATAATGACTAATTAGTAGTAGATTAGATTGCAAATTGAAAATAATATGAAAATATTCTTATAATAATGAATAATTAGATTAGAGGACAAAGTAATTTATTTTATTTAATATAAAAAAAAAAATAATATAATTAATATAATGTATAGTTAGAATTCTAAAAAATTGGATGGATTATCAAAAGAAATTAAATTTAAATATATAAATAAATAAAATAAGTAATTAGAAATTCGATAGAATCGAAATTCATAACAGAAATGGATTTTTGCTTTTCGTTTTGTTATTATATTAGAATTAGAAGGTCGGTTTCTGTACGCTCTAAGGAAAAAAGAAAAAGAATCGAACGTTCGAGTATTCCAAATTCTATCAAAAAATGAGAGAAGGAGGGAGATAAAAAAGAGAGATATATGTGGTATCTATCTCTCTATATTGAATTGCGAATATTATTTGATTAATTATATATATTTGATACAGAGATATATTTGATACAGAGATAATAGAATCATTTCTGATTTGACCAAATATGGGTATCCAATATAGATGAAAGAAAATCAATTAAACAGTGATAGAAGGAAACTTTTTTTTTTTTTCAAAATGGGACTAGCTATCTAATAAATTGAATGAAAAGTTCCTGCATATCATTACATTATCATATAATAATACAAATGAAAAAACATCCTAATGAGATCCGAATCTCAAAGAAAAAAGGGGGGATATGGCGAAATTGGTAGACGCTACGGACTTAATTGGATTGAGCCTTGGTATGGAAACTTACCAAGTGAAAACTTTCAAATTCAGAGAAACCCTGGAATTCACAATGGGCAATCCTGAGCCAAATCCTGCTTTCCGAAAACAAAAAAATAAAAGTTCAGAAAGTTAAAATGAAACAAATTAAAGGATAGGTGCAGAGACTCAATGGAAGCTGTTCTAACAAATGGAGTTGACAACATTTCCTTTCGCAGTAGGAAATTAATCCTTCTATCAAAATTCTAGAAAGGATCAAAGATAAACATATATATTTACTGAAATACTATTTCAGTTGATCAGTTGATTAATGAAAATTACAAACTTATATTTGTAAATATTTAGATTAGATTCGATTAAAAAAGATGTGAATCAAATCAATTCCAACTTGAAGAAAAAATGGAATATTCATTGATCAAATCAGTCACTCCACCATAGTCTGATGGATCTTTTGAAGAAATGATTAATCAGACGAGAATAAAGATAGAGTCCCATTCTACATGTCAATACCGACACCAATGAAATTTTTAGTAAGAGGAAAATCCGTCGACTTTAGAAATCGTGAGGGTTCAAGTCCCTCTATCCCCAAAAGTCCTTCTTATTCTCTAATTTTTTATTCTATATCCTCTTTTTTTTTATATTAGTTGACATAGACTCAACTTTTTTCTTAAAATGAGGATAGTGCTTCAAGAATGGTCGGGATAGCTCAGCCGGTAGAGCAGAGGACTGAAAATCCTCGTGTCACCAGTTCAAATCTGGTTCCCGGCAATTCATTTGTATGAGTATCTATTCCCAAATTCATTTGAATGAATTTTAATGAATTTGGGGAATAGATATATTTATTAGTGGTGTTGATTATCATACATAATCGATCTAGGTGTCCGCAGATATTCTAGATGAAGAATGAATAGATGTATATTCTAGGTATATAAAGTATGTCAATGAATTAAATTATTCGATTTTGTTTCGCTTTTTTCTGCGCTCCAAAAAGAATGTTAATATTTCAACAATATTCCAATGGTTAAATTAGTAGGTTGAAAGACCAAAAAGTTGAATCTAGGCGAGTTCAGAGGTTGGGAATAGTAAAAATTCATCTCAGTCAGATATGTTCCAAATAAATCCGGTCCTTTTTTTTGTATTTTATTTGGTATTTCTATTTTCTTCATTTCTTTGATCGTACTTTTTTTTTTTTATTTTTGGAGCCGGATATATAATTGATGTTGATGTGTATCTTACAATGATGCAGACCTTTATCAGTTCATCCTATTGGCTTGTCTCATCCGAAATAAGTCTCATTCAAAAGTGAGATTCTCAATGAATAGCTATATTATTTTATTTATAAATTTTGTTATTTATACCAACCATAATAAGATATGAATGAAACCTCCATTATTCCGTCTGGTTAAACTTCA